ACAAGCATGCTACTCAGATGCAGACACCATCATAGAGGAGCTCCAAAGAGGTCAGTGTAGTAGAAAAGGGTATTCTTTGATTTGATTAATGATGTGTTGCATTACAAAGATAGATTATATGTGCCTAATGATTGGAGAAAGAAATTATTGGATGAGTTGCACACTTTCAGTGCCTGTTGGTGGTCATTTTGGGTGTTTGAGGACTTACAAGAGGATACCCAGAAGCCCGGAATTAAAAAATTTTTGATGAAAGCAGCAAGGAGTGATTTCCAACTTGATGTGTCCATCGATAATGGAATCTTTCTCTCCGCAGTTGAGGACAAAAAGACGGGGTTTCATGCAAGTTGCACGATTGAAATGGACGTCTAGGAAGGAAAAAGTAATGTAGGCCAAAAATCCCGAGAAAGATAGATAACAGGAGGAATGCTTACCGATTAGTAGATTAGAAGCATAGTCCTTAGCTTTTAGAAGCTAAGCAAGTCAACATATTGACCTAACCCTTTTCTTCTTCCCTCCGATTTAGATCTCCTCTCTTCCTATTCTTGATAGCAAGAGTCATTGCTATAACTGAAATCAATTTATGATGGCGACTCCTACTTTTTTCTTCAAGCAAGGTTTAGGCTTTTCGTAAGCATTTAAGAAAGCAGCAAATCCTTCTCACGAACTAGACAAAGAAGAGAGAATCGTCCGCTTTCAAGGTAACTGGTTATTGGCGGCTGATTACCAGTGTGACATGGATCTTCCCTCTATCTCTGAGGTGCGGTTAGGTTCTGGAGTCGGATCGGGCCCCGCAGTGGGCTTGGCCTCTGTAACGAATCTAGCCACTTCTCTCAGCTGGTAGCAAGTCCTAGAAGAGGGGCCTCTGCGAGGATGCCCCCTTACCCTTACATGTCATCTTCCCAAAAATAGGTCTTTGTTCTGGGACCCGACCTTGATTCGATCTTCCCCCAAGAGTCTGTATTGCGCAACTCCTCAATCGGAAGCTGTCGTAACGCCGAGAAATGGTAATAGTATGCGTTCTTTCTTTATTCATACATTGATTTCGAGATGCTTTGAATAGTAAGAAGTCAGTCAACTGGAAGTAGCATGATATAATTGTAGTCTTCGCTTGTTAGGCATATAGCTAGTCTTCTTTCTGAGCGAATGCTTACCTCAGGGCATCTCGTATAAGTCCTATGGTGATAAAGCTATTCTATTCTTTGGTGTGAAAGAAAGACGTTGAAGAGGCATGGATGAAATTCCCATGAGGAAGAATCAGCGGAGCGGCTTTTCTGTATGGATCGACGTCTGGCCCCCCATTTCTCGTGTTTTTTGGCTTAACATTTATAGATTCGCTATGAAACTGACAGAGATGTAAAGGCGGAAGCCTTATGGTGCTCTTTGACGGCAAGGATGCTTTCACTTGCACGCGGCAACCCGTATTCCGTATTCCTGTTGAAACAAATCTATTCTTCCAGAACCTGTTGGAAAAGCTCACTACTTCGTAGCCTTTAATGCGCCCTACCGGAGATTTCTACCAACGCGATTTTTTCTAATAAACGCCTGTCCAATTCAAAAAAGTTTCTCTCACCCAGCAGCTATTTCTTACTTTCCCTTTTCCACTCTATGGTGGAGTCGACTTTTCTGCTCCTTCGGAGCCGTCGGTGCCTAGCGAGAAAATGAATCAACGCAATTTTGGCTAATAAGAAGGGGTCGAGTTCTGAAAAAGTGAGTCAGCCCTATAGTGCGAAATGGCTCTTTTTTGTGCTTTCGAGACCGGAATGCGCTCGTAATGACCGATCCTCCATCTTCCATAACCGGAAGGAAGAGAAATGAGGTGTTGATAGCAGACTTGTGGAGGTGGTAGTGAGATTGCATGAAGGAGCAAGCAAATTACAACCAAATAGGATATCGGGATGGCAGCGGAGACCGGCCATAGTGGGTCTCCTAAATCGGGTCTTTCACAATCAAGTGATAGATAGAACTGCTATGAAGCTACTTATGTAGTAGATCACGCCGAAGAAATATACTGATATAGAGCTCTCCTCGGTCCGAACCCATGTCTCCAATCTAATTAGAACTCCGGAGTAAGCTGCTACTCTTTCATTCGCCCCAAAAGGGGCTCATTTCACTATCTTTTACACAGCGGAGGCTGTATACAGCTACAACAGAACAGAATTCGGCACCCGGGAGAGGGACGATCTCCAGAGATTCTTGTCTCATTCTATTTCCTCGTAGAAAAAGTTTTTTCTTTTCATTGATTTGTGAATCTCAAGCCAATGGCTACGCAGTAGAGGCGGAGAGCCAGGGGTCTTGAAATTACATATATGAGAAAGTTCACCTTTTTTTGGATTGGTATTTTCGGTATGAAATGTCTAGGTGTAATCGCACCTTTTAGAGACTCCCATTTTAGTAGCTATCGAGGTGCCAATCATTGGTGTGTCAACCCGAGCGGAATGGCGTATTTATTCCTTGAATGTTACCACGCTCTTTGACACGAGGCCTATTAGTGAACTATCTCTCCGGAAAGATAGAAAGATTCTTGTTATTGCGCTAAATGAAATGCATGCATTAAGATACCAAGGCTTCCATAGATTCAATTGTGAGTATGAATAATGAAGTGTGACGAGAATTCTCAAATCGGGATGTTCGAGCGAGAGACGACTACTCCTCCTTCGTCGGAGCCCCGCTTCGTTCAGAACCCAACAGTTGAGCAAGTTACCTACCTTGTGATCAACAAACCCAAGGCTTTCTTTTTTCCTAACATGCTTTGTGTGTAAGTGTCAAAAGTGCCTTTCCTCTTAAGCCGAAAATCAGTGAAGCGGATCCCAGTCATTTTGATTAAAAGGATAGAACCCGCGGTCAAGCTACTTTCTTTCAGAACCTTCTTCTTTATGTCATACTTTGCCAGGCATTCTTTATTTAACTTTCTTTCAGAACCTCATATACCGATTTCAATCGAGAGTCATGGTCAAATGGAATTTGTCCCTAAAAGCTAGAAATAGTGTATAAGCCCAAGGGATAAAGCCTAACATCCAGTAACCACAGCCTCTCCAGTATTAGAAGAGGCTAGACTACCACTTGTTCCATTCTGAACAGAAGAACTCTCAACAGAGATCATACCTTGCTCCAAAGCTGGATCCATTTTCATCCGCATCATCAACCACCAGATTAGCAAGGTTATGAAATAAATAGGATTTTTTTTCGGAATCAACAACTACAGGATCTGGGGCTTTTGGAGGGATGGCAGAGATCCCGGGATGGAAGCTAAATCCGTTAGGATCATCAGAACGCATCGAGACTTTTATCTCCAAAAAATCGTTGAATACCTAAGTTCTGCACGCATTGCAGACGACAAGGTCATGCCCGTCACGAATGCAAAGTGGCGAATAAGGAACCTGGTGTCAACCCGTCACCGAGAATGGCCTATGTTCCAAGAACCAATGCTACCAATACGGTTAGCACCTACCACTGAAACGATTCCTACTGCTGATAATGATGCGGCTACTGTTCAAAATGCACCTGCTGAGGTGAATGCTGGTGTGGCTGAAAGAATTCGTTGACTTTTTTGAGTCCAGCTCCCGTAGTGGAACCTTTCTTTCCCAGAGCCCTGTCCGCCCTTCTTTCTCCTCTCTGCTTGGCTTTGGGGTAGGGACGAGCTGGAGTAAGCCCTTGGTGGTGACCACTTTCCTGCAGCTGGCGTGCTCCTGTTGTTCTAAGGCTCCATAAAATGGCTTCTATCGTACGTGAGATCAACGGCCGGTCGAGCAGCTACGTGGATTGGGAGCAGTAGCGTAGGGGTTTTGTGCAAAGGCCTATAATATATAGGAAGTTCAAACGCCTCAGACCCATCTACTTGCCCTGACCAGTGAACTCCAGCAGAGACGCAACCAAACATACTGGAGGGGCAAACACACTCGTCTTACTCCGGGTCAAATTCTTTACTTATCGCGAAGATAGAAACCTAGGAGCAGCCCATCTAATACATTCTAACCTGTCCTTGCTTGGTATAAACCTAGCAAGAAGGAAGACTTTAAGACGATAGAACATCGTCTGCATCTATCGTCTGCAACTGATGAAACTACCCGGTCAACCTCGCTACTTATGGCTTTCAATCTCGATCCTGAAGGTATGCCGCTGAAGTGATGCGGTTATGCATCTGGCCCTGCTACCGATGGATCAACATATGCTGCCTATAATGCCACTAGCGCTGCTGGTGGATATGCCACTGATGTGGCTGGCTCTTCACCGGGTACTGGATATGCTAAAGGTATGGATCAATATATGACACACCTGGCTTAGATGCTGCTGGGTTTCGATATCCAACCGGATAGGCAACTAGGTATGTTACTGGGTATTACGCTGTTGGTTGAAATGAATCACTCGGTTATGCCGGTCCTATACCTCTAGGCGTAGATCTTTCATAACCTGGGTGCCCAACCTCCCCCAAGGTCTCATTAGAAGCGGTTAGTCCTCCGAACCGAAAGTCAAGCACGTTGTGGAGCAATTCGGGGCTTCCACTATCTTCACTTTCCTCATTCATGTCAGATAAGTTTTCTGCCGCTGACTCAACATGGTAGCTCTTCTTTCCTAGTAGCTCGGTTCTTAGGTGGCTTCCTATCCTATTAGCTATTAGCTCGTAGCTCTCTTCTTGTAGCTAGGTAGCTAGTGGTTAGGTTGTTATAGAGGAGCAGACGAGAAGACGATATGACGATAGTCTTCGTCTTGTTTATCGTCTTCCCTTATGAGTGGAATCGCTCTTTTTTCATTCAAAATACGGGGTTTCGTCGAATTGTTCCAATTTTACATAGGTCCGTAGGGCAGAATTCTACTTTAAGCCAAAAACACGGGGTTTATTAAAAAGGTGCATTTTCTTTCTCCTGTTTATTATTATTAGTGAAAATGGGTTTCATGCAAAATCCCCGGGAAAACGGAACTGTGCGACTTTCGCGGACCTGTTTATGAGGGAAAAAGGAAGTTAAATTAAAATTCCCGGGAAAATTAAACTTTGATCGTTCAGA